GCTAGTGTAGCTTAAACCAAAGCATAACACTGAAGATGTTAAGACGAACCCTAGAAAAGTTCCACAAGCACAAAGGTTTGGTCCTAGCTTTACTATCAGCTCTAGCCTAATTTATACATGCAAGTATCCGCATCCCTGTGAGAATGCCCTCAATCCCCCGACCGGGGACGAGGAGCAGGCATCAGGCACCCTTATTTGCCCAAGACGCCTTGCTACGCCACACCCCCAAGGGAATTCAGCAGTAATTAACATTAAGCCATAGGTGAAAACCCGACTTAGTTAAGGCTAAAAGGGTCGGTAAAATTCGTGCCAGCCACCGCGGTTATACGAAAGACCCCAGTTGATAGCCACGGCGTAAAGGGTGGTTAGAGAGTACAATAAATAAAGCTAAAGATCCTCTAAGCCGTCATACGCACTCCGAGGGCACGAGACCCCTACACGAAAGTAGCTTTAAACAAAACCCACTTGAACCCACAAAAGCTAAGAAACAAACTGGGATTAGATACCCCACTATGCTTAGCCTTAAACCTAGATGTGACAATACACTAACATCCGCCAGGGTACTACGAGCACAGCTTAAAACCCAAAGGACTTGGCGGTGTCTCAGACCCACCTAGAGGAGCCTGTTCTAGAACCGATAACCCCCGTTAAACCTCACCACTTCTTGTTTTCCCCGCCTATATACCGCCGTCGTCAGCTTACCCTGTGAAGGTCTAACAGTAAGCAAAAAGGGCCAACCCAAAAACGTCAGGTCGAGGTGTAGCGCACGAAGTGGAAAGAAATGGGCTACATTTTCTACAAACAGAATACTACGGACGGCATACTGAAAAAATGCCTAAAGGTGGATTTAGTAGTAAAAAGCAAGCAGAGTGTGCTTTTGAACTAGGCTCTGAGACGCGCACACACCGCCCGTCACTCTCCCCTCACATTCACACTTCAACCCACCATCACTAATAATACAACCATCACTTCGGGGAGGCAAGTCGTAACATGGTAAGTGTACCGGAAGGTGCACTTGGAATAATCAGGACGTGGCTGAGATAGCCAAGCATCTCCCTTACACCGAGAAGACATCCATGCAAATTGGATCGCCCTGAGCTAAATAGCTAGCTTAACTACCTGAACAACCAAAACAACATTAAAATAACCTACAAGACCCCAACAACATAAATAAAACATTTTACCGCCCAAGTACGTGAGACAGAAAAGGCACTAAATAGCAATAACAACAGTACCGCAAGGGAACGCTGAAAGAGAAATGAAAAAAATAATTAAAGCACAAAAAAGCAGAGATAGCCCCTCGTACCTTTTGCATCATGATTTAGCCAGCCACCCTGAGCAAAGCGCGCTTTAGTTCAAAGCCCCGAAACTAAGTGAGCTACCCCGAGACAGCCTATTAATTAGGGCCAACCCGTCTCTGTGGCAAAAGAGTGGGAAGATCTCCGGGTAGAGGTGACAGACCTACCGAACTTAGTTATAGCTGGTTGCCTAGGAAATGAGTAGAAGCTCAGCTTCACACTCCTCAACTCACAAATTATTAAAACACACGAGCCAGAGAAACATGTGAAAGTTAATCAAAAGGGGTACAGCCCTTTTGAAACAGGACACAACCTCATCAGGAGGTTAAGGATTATACTAAACAAGATATACCGCTTTAGTGGGCCTAAAAGCAGCCACCTAAACAGAAAGCGTTAAAGCTCCGGCGGACCAAAAATCTATTATCCAAATATACAATCTAATACCCCTAACAATACTAGGCCATTCCATGCCAACATGGAAAAGATACTGCTAAAATGAGTAATAAGAAGGAACCCCCTTCTCCTGGCTTACGCGTACACTAGATCGGACCCCCCACTAGCAATTACCGAACCCAACCAAAGAGGGAAATGTGACCACACTACATACCAAGAAAACCCCACAACCCCAATCGTTAACCCCACACCGGAAAGCCACAAATTAAGGAAAGACAAAAAGAAAAAGAAGGAACTCGGCAAACACAAGCCTCGCCTGTTTACCAAAAACATCGCCTCCTGCAAATCTCTATGTATAGGAGGTCTTGCCTGCCCAGTGACAAGTTAAACGGCCGCGGTATTTTGACCGTGCGAAGGTAGCGCAATCACTTGTCTTTTAAATGAAGACCTGTATGAATGGTGGAACGAGGGCTTAACTGTCTCCTTTTTCAAGTCAATGAAATTGATCTGCCCGTGCAGAAGCGGACATAAAAATACAAGACGAGAAGACCCTTTGGAGCTTAAGACAAAAGACCACCTATGTCAAGAACCAAAATAAAGTTAAACTAAATAGATTCTTGGTCCAAGTCTTCGGTTGGGGCGACCACGGGAGAAAACAAAGCTCCCAAGAGGACTGGGACAAACCCTAAAACCAAGAGAGACATCTCTAAGACACAGAACTTCTGACCACAAAGATCCGGCCACCCGCCGACCAACGAACCAAGTTACCCTAGGGATAACAGCGCAATCCTCTTCCAGAGTCCATATCGACAAGAGGGTTTACGACCTCGATGTTGGATCAGGACATCCTAATGGTGCAGCCGCTATTAAGGGTTCGTTTGTTCAACGATTAAAGTCCTACGTGATCTGAGTTCAGACCGGAGCAATCCAGGTCAGTTTCTATCTGTAATGCCACTCTTCCTAGTACGAAAGGACCGGAAGGAAGGGGCCCATATTAATAATACGCCCCACCCCAACTTAATGAAATCAACTAAATTAAACAAAAGGAGGGCATAACCCTACATCAAGATAAGATTTATTAAGATGGCAGAGCCCGGCAATTGCAAAAGGCCTAAGCCCTTTCCCCCGGGGGTTCAAATCCCCCTCTTAATTATGATAACCCTTCTAGCCACCCACTTAATTAATCCCCTAGCATATATTGTGCCTGTGTTACTAGCAGTGGCTTTCCTAACCCTTATTGAACGAAAAGTCCTTGGCTACATACAACTACGCAAAGGCCCAAATGTAGTAGGACCATACGGTCTACTACAACCAATTGCAGATGGCGTAAAACTATTTATTAAAGAGCCAGTACGCCCATCTGCATCCTCCCCTTTCCTATTCTTATTTACCCCAATATTAGCCTTCACTCTAGCTCTAATGCTATGAGCACCCATGCCCATGCCCCACCCAGTCACAGACTTAAACCTTGGAATACTATTTATTCTAGCCATGTCTAGCCTAGCAGTATATTCCATTCTAGGGTCAGGATGAGCCTCCAATTCAAAATATGCCCTAATTGGGGCGCTACGCGCAGTAGCTCAAACCATCTCATATGAAGTCAGCCTAGGCCTAATTCTACTATCAATTATCATTTTTACCGGAGGCTTCACCCTACAAATATTCAACGTAACCCAAGAAACAATTTGATTACTGCTCCCTGCCTGGCCTCTGGCCGCCATATGATATATTTCCACCCTCGCAGAAACTAACCGAGCACCTTTTGATCTTACAGAAGGGGAATCAGAACTAGTTTCAGGGTTCAACGTAGAATATGCAGGAGGACCCTTCGTCCTATTTTTCCTAGCAGAATACGCCAACATTCTCCTAATAAATACATTATCAGCTATCCTTTTTTTAGGGACAACTTATCCCCCTTCAATCCCCGAACTTGCCTCAATCAACATCATAACAAAAGCAGCACTTCTCTCAATACTATTCTTATGAGTACGCGCCTCCTACCCACGCTTCCGATATGATCAGCTCATACATTTAGTATGAAAAAATTTCCTGCCCATAACACTAGCCCTTATTCTATGACATGCCGCCCTCCCCATCGCATTTACAGGCCTGCCCCCCCAACTATAAAGGAGCTGTGCCTGAACTTAAAGGGCCACTTTGATAGAGTGACTTATGAGGGTTAAAATCCCCCCGGCTCCTTAGAAAGAAGGGACTCGAACCCCTATTGTGGAGATCAAAACCCCAAGTGTTTCCATTACACCACTTCCTAGTAAGATCAGCTAAATAAAGCTTTTGGGCCCATACCCCAAAAATGTAGGTTAAAATCCTTCTCTTACCAATGAGCCCCTACATCATAATGATCCTCCTCTCAAGCCTAGGCCTAGGCACAACCCTAACATTCATAAGCTCCCACTGATTACTAGCCTGAATAGGGCTTGAAATCAATACACTAGCGATTCTACCCTTAATAGCCCAACACCATCACCCCCGAGCAGTAGAAGCAGCCACCAAATACTTTTTAGCCCAAGCTGCTGCCGCAGCTACTATCTTATTTGCCAGCACCATTAACGCTTGAGCCACTGGACAATGGGATATTCAATGTCTCTCCCACCCAGTCGCCGCCACTCTAACCACAATAGCCCTAGCACTAAAAGTAGGCCTGGCCCCTGTACATTTTTGAATGCCCTCAGTTATACAAGGTTTAAACCTCTCCACAGGCCTAATTATAGCCACATGGCAAAAAATAGCCCCCTTTGCATTAATTATCCAAACAGCACCTATAACCCAACCACAACTACTCACCACCCTCGGCCTACTATCTGTAATCATCGGAGGGTGAGGAGGCTTAAACCAAACACAACTGCGAAAAATCCTGGCATACTCCTCCATCGCCCACCTAGGATGAATGATTATTATCACCCAACTTAAGCCCCAACTAACTATCCTGGCCCTTATTACATATATTATAATAACTGCAGCAGCATTCCTTACATTCAAAATAACCTCTACCACAAAAATCAGCACACTAGCAATAGCCTGATCAAAAACACCTATTATTACCACCACCGCTGCCCTCACCCTCCTCTCCCTAGGAGGTCTACCCCCTTTAACAGGCTTTATACCAAAATGACTCATTCTCCAAGAATTAACCACACAAAACCTCCCATTAACCGCAACCCTTATAGCACTAAGTGCCCTACTAAGCCTATACTTTTACCTACGATTATGTTACGCCATAACCCTAACAATTTCCCCAAACACTAACAATTATTCAACCCCTTGACGACTACAAAACACACAAAACACAGCCCCCCTGGCCGCCTTCACAAGTATAGCCCTACTACTACTACCGCTAACACCACTAGCCCAAGCACTAATCAACTAGAGACTTAGGATAACCCAGACCAAAAGCCTTCAAAGCTTTAAGCAGGAGTGAAAATCTCCTAGTTTCTGTATAAGGCTTGCAGGACTCTACCCCACATCTTCTGAATGCAACCCAGACACTTTAATTAAGCTAAAGCCTTCCTAGATGAGAAGGCCTCGATCCTACAAACTCCTAGTTAACAGCTAGACGCTCAAACCAGCGAGCATTCATCTACTTTCCCCGCCTCCGGAAAAAAGGCGGGGAAAGCCCCGGCGAGAACTAACTCGCTTCTTGGGATTTGCAATCCCATATGCTTATACACCACAAGGCTAATGATAGGAAAAGGAATTAAACCTTTGTTCATGGAGCTACAATCCACCGCCTAACCCTCGGCCATCCTACCTGTGACGATCACACGCTGATTCTTCTCAACTAACCACAAAGACATTGGCACCCTCTACCTAGTATTTGGTGCCTGAGCCGGAATAGTCGGCACAGCTCTAAGCCTGCTTATTCGGGCAGAACTCGCCCAACCTGGCGCCCTTTTAGGGGACGACCAGATTTATAATGTTATTGTCACTGCTCATGCCTTCGTGATAATCTTCTTTATAGTAATACCAATTATAATTGGAGGCTTTGGAAACTGACTAATTCCACTAATAATTGGCGCACCAGATATGGCATTCCCTCGAATAAATAACATAAGCTTCTGACTACTCCCTCCATCCTTCTTATTACTACTCGCCTCCTCTGGTGTAGAAGCGGGGGCAGGAACGGGATGAACCGTTTATCCCCCTCTTGCTGGAAACCTTGCACACGCAGGGGCCTCTGTTGACCTAACCATTTTCTCACTGCACCTTGCAGGTGTATCCTCCATCCTAGGAGCAATTAACTTTATTACCACAATCATTAACATAAAACCCCCAGCCATTTCACAATACCAAACCCCTCTATTCGTCTGAGCCACCCTCATTACAGCCGTCCTACTACTCCTATCCCTCCCTGTATTAGCCGCTGGCATTACCATATTATTAACAGATCGAAATCTAAATACCACTTTCTTCGACCCCGCAGGAGGGGGGGACCCAATCTTATACCAACATCTCTTCTGATTCTTTGGGCACCCTGAAGTATATATTTTAATTTTACCAGGCTTTGGGATAATCTCTCACATTGTAGCCTATTATGCAGGCAAAAAAGAACCCTTCGGCTACATAGGAATAGTGTGGGCCATGATGGCCATTGGCCTTCTAGGCTTTATTGTTTGAGCCCATCACATATTTACTGTCGGAATAGATGTAGACACCCGAGCATACTTTACATCTGCAACAATAATTATCGCAATCCCAACAGGGGTCAAAGTATTCAGCTGATTAGCCACCTTGCACGGAGGCTCAATTAAATGAGAGACCCCACTTTTATGGGCCCTCGGATTTATTTTCCTTTTCACTGTCGGAGGCCTCACCGGCATCGTGCTAGCCAACTCATCCCTAGACATCATACTACATGATACATACTATGTAGTAGCCCACTTCCACTACGTCTTATCAATGGGAGCCGTTTTCGCCATCATGGGGGCCTTCGTCCACTGATTCCCCCTTTTCACAGGGTACACAATACATGACACCTGAACAAAAATCCACTTTGGAACAATATTTGTAGGCGTAAATCTTACCTTCTTCCCACAACACTTCCTAGGCCTGGCCGGAATACCACGACGATACTCGGACTACCCAGATGCCTATTCCTTATGAAACATTGTTTCATCAATTGGCTCAATAGTATCCTTAGTAGCAGTTGTAATATTCCTATTTATTCTATGAGAAGCCTTTACTGCCAAACGGGAGGTTATATCCGTCGAATTAACCACCACAAATGCAGAATGACTGCACGGGTGCCCGCCACCTTACCACACATTCGAAGAACCGGCCTTCGTACAAGTAAAAACAAACTAACGAGAAAGGAAGGAATTGAACCCCCATAAACTAGTTTCAAGCCAGCCACATAACCACTCTGTCACTTTCTTCTATAAGATACTAGTAAAATAATTACCCTGCCTTGTCAAGGCAAAATTGTAGGTTAAACCCCTGCGTATCTTAAGCTACACAGCTTAATGGCACATCCCTCACAACTAGGATTCCAAGACGCGGCCTCCCCTGTAATAGAAGAACTTCTGCACTTTCACGACCACGCCTTAATAATCGTTTTCCTAATTAGCACTTTAGTTCTATATATTATTGTTGTAATGGTCACCACCAAATTAACCAACAAATATATTCTAGATTCCCAAGAAATTGAAATTATCTGAACAATTCTCCCAGCAGTAATTCTTATCCTAATTGCCCTCCCATCCCTACGAATTCTCTATCTAATAGATGAAGTCAACGACCCCCACCTGACTGTAAAAGCCATGGGCCACCAATGATACTGAAGTTACGAATATACTGACTACGAAAACCTCTCCTTCGACTCATACATAGTCCCAACCCAGGACCTGGCTCCAGGACAATTCCGCCTACTCGAAACAGACCATCGAATGGTCATCCCAATAGAATCCCCCGTCCGAGTCCTAGTCTCAGCTGAAGATGTCCTACATTCCTGAGCTGTTCCAGCATTAGGGGTTAAAATAGACGCCGTCCCAGGACGATTAAACCAAACATCCTTCATCACCTCCCGCCCTGGAGTGTTCTATGGACAATGTTCCGAAATTTGCGGGGCAAATCACAGCTTTATGCCTATTGTTGTTGAAGCCGTCCCCCTAGAACATTTCGAGAATTGATCCTCCCTCATACTTGAAGACGCCTCACTGAAAAGCTAAACAGGGGTTAGCGTTAGCCTTTTAAGCTAAAAATTGGTGCCTCCCGACCACCTTCAGCGACATGCCACAACTAAACCCCGCCCCGTGATTTGCAATCCTTGTATTCTCATGATTAATTTTCCTAACCGTAATCCCAACTAAAGTAATAAGTCACACATTCACAAATGAAGTCACAACACTAAGCCCCGAAAAACTTAAATCCGACACTTGAAACTGACCATGGCACTAAACCTATTTGACCAGTTTATAAGCCCCACACTCCTGGGTATCCCCCTAATTGCCCTCGCACTTACTTTACCTTGAATTCTAGTTCCCACCCCCACCAATCGATATCTTAACAACCGCCTCATCTCCTTACAGAACTGATTTATAAAAACCTTTACACAACAACTATTAACACCCCTAAATGTGGGAGGACATAAATGAGCAATAATTCTAACCTCATTAATAGTATTTATTCTTATACTAAATATTCTAGGACTATTACCATACACCTTCACCCCTACAACACAGCTATCCTTAAATATAGGACTAGCCGTACCTCTTTGACTAGCCACAGTTATTATTGGACTTCGAAATCAGCCCACCGCAGCCCTAGGCCACCTCCTGCCAGAAGGCACCCCCGTACCCCTAATTCCAGTCTTAATTATTATCGAAACTATCAGCCTTTTCATCCGCCCCCTAGCACTAGGGGTACGACTCACTGCCAATCTAACCGCAGGCCACCTCTTAATTCAACTGATTTCAACCGCAACAATTACCCTTATGCCCATAATAACCACAGTAGCAGCACTTACTGCAATCCTCCTCGTTCTATTAACCCTTCTAGAAGTGGCAGTAGCCGTAATTCAGGCTTACGTGTTCGTTTTATTATTAAGCCTTTACCTACAAGAAAACGTCTAATGGCCCACCAAGCACACGCATATCACATGGTTGATCCAAGCCCATGGCCCCTTACCGGCGCAGTAGCTGCTCTCCTAACGACATCAGGTCTGGCAATCTGATTCCACTTCCACACAATAACCCTTCTCACATTAGGCCTTACACTAATACTTCTCACCATGTACCAATGATGACGAGACGTCGTACGAGAAGGCACCTTTCAAGGACATCACACCCCCCCCGTCCAAAAAGGGTTACGATATGGAATAATTTTATTTATCACCTCAGAAGTCTTTTTCTTCCTAGGGTTCTTCTGAGCCTTCTACCACTCAAGCCTGGCCCCCACCCCAGAACTAGGGGGCTGCTGACCCCCAACCGGCATCACAGCCCTAGACCCATTTGAAGTCCCCCTACTAAATACAGCTGTTCTACTAGCATCCGGTGTAACAGTAACATGATGTCACCATAGCCTAATAGAGGGGGAACGCAAACAAGCCATCCAATCCCTCGCCCTAACAATTCTCTTAGGCCTGTACTTTACAGCTTTACAAGCAATAGAATATTACGAAGCCCCCTTCACCATTGCAGACGGCGTTTACGGCTCTACATTTTTCGTAGCCACAGGCTTCCACGGACTACACGTCATCGTCGGAACCTCCTTTCTAGCAGTATGCCTACTACGACAAGTCCAATACCATTTTACATCAGAACACCATTTCGGATTCGAAGCTGCCGCCTGATATTGACACTTCGTAGACGTCGTATGATTATTCTTATATGTATCCATCTACTGATGAGGCTCATATCTTTCTAGTATTCAAAGTTTAGTACGAGTGACTTCCAATCACCTAGTCTTGGTTAAACCCCAAGGAAAGATAATGAACCTAGTTATAGCAATTATACTTATCTCTGCAGCTCTGTCCCTACTCCTTGCCCTATTATCATTCTGACTGCCTCAAATAACCCCCGATGCAGAAAAACTCTCCCCATATGAATGTGGCTTCGACCCCCTAGGATCAGCACGCCTACCATTTTCCCTACGATTCTTCCTAGTCGCAATTCTATTTCTACTCTTCGATCTAGAAATTGCCCTCCTCCTGCCCCTACCCTGAGGTAATCAATTACCAGACCCCACTCATACCCTCCTATGAGCCTCCACCATTTTAATCCTTCTCACCCTTGGCCTAATCTACGAATGACTACAAGGAGGCCTAGAATGGGCCGAATAAGGGATTAGTCCAAATAAAAGACCTCTGATTTCGGCTCAGAAAACTACGGTTTAAGTCCGTAATTCCTTTATGATACCCGTATACTTCAGCTTCACCTCAGCATTTACCCTAGGACTCATAGGCCTAGCCTTCCACCGAACCCACCTTATATCAGCCCTCCTATGCTTAGAAGGTATAATACTTTCACTATTTATTGCTCTAGCCCTATGAATATTACAACTAGAAGCTACCACCTTCTCCTCAGCCCCTATCCTTCTACTAGCCTTCTCAGCATGCGAAGCAGGAACTGGACTCGCCCTACTAGTAGCCACAGCGCGCACCCACGGAACAGACCGCCTACAAGCCCTAAACCTCCTACAATGCTAAAAATTTTAATTCCAACAATAATGCTATTTCCAACAATCTGGCTCTCCTCCCCCAAATGACTTTGAACTACCGCAACCTTACAAAGTCTAGTCATTGCCTTGATTAGCTTAACTTGGATTAAATGGCCCTCAGAAACAGGGTGGTCTTCCTCAAGCCCCTACCTAGCCACGGACCCCTTATCAACCCCCCTCCTAGTACTAACGTGCTGACTCCTGCCCCTCATAATTCTAGCAAGCCAAAACCACATCAAAACCGAGCCCACTATCCGACAACGATCTTACATCACACTCTTAGCCTCCCTGCAAACCTTTCTAATTATAGCATTTGGGGCCACCGAAATTATCATATTCTATATTATATTTGAAGCCACCCTAATTCCAACCTTAATTATTATCACCCGATGAGGTAACCAAGCCGAACGCCTGAGCGCAGGAACATACTTCCTATTCTACACACTAACTGGTTCCCTCCCCCTACTAGTAGCCCTACTATTGCTCCACCAAAATATAGGAACGCTCTCAATATTAACTATTCAATACTCCCCTCCCCTAAACCTGCACTCCTGAGGAGATAAAATTTGATGAGCAGGCTGTCTAATCGCATTCCTAGTAAAAATACCCCTTTATGGAGTACACCTATGGCTACCAAAAGCCCACGTAGAAGCCCCCGTAGCAGGCTCAATAGTACTAGCCGCAATTCTCCTAAAATTAGGAGGTTATGGCATAATACGAATAATAATTATACTAGACCCCCTATCCAAAGACATAGTATACCCTATTATTGCACTAGCCCTGTGAGGCGTAATTATAACAGGATCTATTTGCCTCCGGCAAACAGATCTAAAATCATTAATCGCTTACTCCTCAGTAAGCCACATAGGCTTGGTCGCTGGAGGCATCCTAATCCAAACCCCATGAGGCTTTACCGGAGCATTAGTATTAATAATTGCACATGGCTTAGTCTCCTCTGCCCTATTCTGCCTCGCCAACACAACATACGAACGAACCCACAGTCGAACCATAATCTTGGCCCGAGGACTACAAATTATTCTTCCCCTAACCGCTACTTGATGATTTATCTCCAACCTGGCAAACTTAGCTCTTCCCCCCCTCCCCAACCTCATAGGAGAATTAACAATCATTACAGCAATATTTAACTGATCTCCCTGGACACTCGCTATAACTGGAGCAGGCACCCTAATTACCGCAGCCTACTCCCTATATCTTTTCCTAATAACCCAACGTGGCCCAGTCCCACAGCACATCATCAAACTACCACCCTTCCACACACGAGAACATCTATTAATAACGCTCCACCTCCTGCCCATCATACTCCTCATCACAAAGCCCGAAATCATATGAGGCCCATGATACTGTAGATATAGTTTAACATAAAACATTAGATTGTGGTTCTAAAAACAGGGGTTAAACTCCCCTTATCCACCGAAAGAGGCCGGAGGCAGTAAGGACTGCTAATCCTCTACCCCCATGGTTAAACTCCATGGCTCATTCAGCTTCTAAAGGATAATAGTTCATCCATTGGTCTTAGGAACCAAAAACTCTTGGTGCAACTCCAAGTAGCAGCTATGGTTAATACTATTATAACTACCTCTCTATTCCTAACCTTAATAACCCTAGCCTGGCCTCTCATAACAACATTAAGCCCTAAGCCACTAAACCCAAACTGAGCCTCCAAACATGCCAAAACCGCTGTTAGCACCGCATTCTTTATCAGTCTTATCCCCCTAATTATCTTCTTAGACCAGGGAACAGAAAGTGTAATTACCACCTGAACCTGAATAAATATCACAAACTTTGACATCAACATTAGCTTCAAGTTCGACCACTACTCACTAATCTTCACCCCCATTGCCCTCTACGTAACATGGTCAATCCTAGAATTTGCATCATGATACATACACTCAGACCCATACTTAAACCGATTCTTCAAATATCTCTTACTATTCTTAATAGCCATAATTATTTTAGTCACAGCCAACAACCTATTCCAACTATTCATTGGCTGAGAAGGGGTAGGTATCATATCATTTCTACTAATTGGATGATGACACGGCCGTGCCGATGCCAACACAGCAGCCCTCCAAGCAGTACTCTATAACCGAGTGGGGGATGTAGGCCTAATCCTCGCTATTGCTTGAATGGCCATAAACCTAAATTCATGAGAGATCCCTCAAATCTTCCTACTATCCAAAGACCTAGATATAACCCTCCCACTAATAGGCCTCATCTTAGCCGCCACAGGAAAGTCTGCCCAATTTGGCCTCCACCCCTGACTGCCCTCCGCAATGGAGGGCCCAACTCCTGTATCAGCCCTGCTTCACTCAAGCACAATAGTAGTAGCAGGAATTTTCCTGCTAATTCGACTACACCCCCTCATAGAAAACAATCAATTAGCCCTAACCACATGCCTATGCTTGGGGGCACTCACAACCTTATTTACTGCCACATGCGCTCTAACCCAAAATGATATCAAAAAAATTGTAGCATTCTCAACATCCAGCCAACTAGGCCTAATAATAGTGACCATCGGACTCAATCAGCCCCAACTAGCCTTCCTTCATATCTGTACCCACGCCTTCTTCAAAGCTATACTATTCCTCTGCTCCGGCTCAATCATTCACAGCCTAAACGACGAACAAGACATCCGAAAAATAGGAGGACTACACAAACTAATGCCATTTACCTCCTCTTGTCTTATTATTGGCAGCCTAGCTCTCACCGGCACACCTTTCCTGGCAGGATTCTTTTCAAAAGACGCAATTATTGAAGCCCTCAACACCTCCTACTTAAACGCCTGAGCCCTCGCCCTTACACTCATCGCCACCTCATTCACTGCAGTCTATAGCCTCCGAGTCGTATTTTTTGTAACCATGGGCTCCCCCCGGTTCCTACCTCTTTCCCCTATCAATGAAAACCACCCTGCAGTTACCGCACCAATTGAACGACTTGCCTGAGGAAGTGTTATTGCAGGCCTTCTCCTCACCTCGAACTTCCTGCCCTCCAAAACCCCTGTAATAACCATACCCCTTTCCCTCAAACTAGCCGCACTCGCAGTAACAATTACAGGCCTTATTATTGCCCTCGCCCTAGCAACAGCAACCTCTAAACAAGTCAAAATTACTCCAAACCTAATATTACATAACTTCTCAAATATGCTAGGATTTTTTCCACCAATTATCCACCGTCTTCTACCAAAAATCAACCTCGCCCTAGGAAAACAAGCCACTATTCTAGACCGACAATGAATTGAAATAGGACCAAAAGGCCTACACCCATTCTACCAGTTCCTCTCCTCAATATTTGATAACATGGACACCAACACCATTAAAATTTACTTAACCTTCTACCTTGTCTCCACAGCCCTAATCCTTATCCTACTAACCACATTCTAAACGGCCCGAAGTGCCCCCCGGCTAAGCCCCCGAGTCAACTCCAACACCACAAAAAGACACAACAACAACACCCACGCACAAACAACTAACATCCCCCCACCAACAGAATATATTAAAGAAATACCACCTACATCACCACGAACTACAAAAAACTCTTTAAACTCATCTACTACAACCCAATTACCCCCATAACCCCCTCAAAACCATCACCCCGCAATTCCCACCCCCAATAAATATATCAAGACATAAGCCTTAACAGACCCTGCCCCCCATGTTTCAGGAAAGGGCTCAGCGGCCAAAGCCGCTGAATACGCAAACACAACCAACATTCCACCCAAATAAATCAAAAACAGCATTAAACCAACTAATGACCCACCATAACCAACTAAAGCCCCACACCCAACCCCCGCTGCCACAGCCAACCCAAAAGCAGCAAAATAAGGTGCGGGATTAGAAGCAACCCCCACCAACCCCACTACCAACCCCAACATAAGCAAATCAAGAAGATATATCATAATTCTCGCCAGGATTTTAACCAGGACTAATGACTTGAAAAACCACCGTTGTAATTCAACTACAAGAACCATGATTACCCGAAAAACCCACCCCTTATTCAAAATTGCTAACGATGCATTAATTGACCTCCCCGCCCCCTCCAACATCTCTGCATGATGAAACTTTGGCTCCCTCCTACTACTATGTCTCATAGCACAAATCCTAACAGGACTATTCCTTGCAATACACTACACCTCAGACGTTTCCACCGCCTTCTCGTCTGTAGTACACATCTGCCGAGACGTCAACTACGGCTGAGCCATTCGTAACTTACACGCCAACGGAGCATCCTTCTTTTTCATCTGCCTCTACCTCCACGTCGGCCGCGGACTATATTATGGCTCCTACCTATATAAAGAAACCTGAAATATTGGGGTAGTCCTCCTACTGCTAGTAATGATAACCGCATTCGTAGGCTATGTCCTACCATGAGGACAAATATCATTCTGAGGTGCCACTGTGATCACAAACCTCTTATCCGCCGTGCCCTATGTAGGAGACATACTAGTTCAATGAATTTGGGGGGGCTTCTCAGTAGACAACGCCACACTAACTCGCTTCTTCGCATTCCATTTTCTCCTTCCCTTCCTAATTGTTGCAGCCACACTATTACATGCCCTATTCCTACATGAAACAGGCTCCAACAACCCAATTGGGCTAAATTCCGACGCAGACAAAATTCCTTTCCACCCCTACTTCTCCTACAAAGATATTCTTGGCTTCCTCATCCTCATAACCGCCCTGACATCCCTGGCCCTGTTCTCACCCAACCTGCTTGGTGACCCAGAAAACTTCACCCCCGCCAACCCCTTAGTAACTCCCCCTCATATTAAACCAGAATGATACTTCCTATTTGCATATGCCATCTTACGGTCAATTCCAAATAAACTAGGAGGCGTCCTTGCATTACTATTTTCCATCCTAATCCTAATAGTCGTTCCCCTCCTCCACACCTCCAAACAACAAGGCCTAACTTTCCGGCCCCTCGCCCAACTCCTATTCTGAGTCCTAGTCGCAGACGTCGCAATCCTGACATGAATCGGCGGCATACCAGTCGAACACCCGTTCATCATCATCGGCCAAATCGCCTCAATCCTATATTTCTCCCTATTCTTAATTTTCAGCCCCATAACAGGCTGGCTGGAAAACAAATTCCTCAAACTCAACTGCCTTAGTAGCTTAAACATAAAGCGCCGGTCTTGTAATCCGGAGACCGAAGGTTAAAATCCTTCCTAATGCCAGAAAAGAGAGATTCTAACTCCCATCCCTAACTCCCAAAGCTAGGATTCTAAGTTTAACTATTTTCTGTTAATTAAGAAAACTCTCGACCTCGTGCAGTTCACTATGGTATAGTACATAATATGCATATCATAGTACTATGGTTTAGTACATATTATGCATAATTTTACATAGTGGTTTAAATACATTAACCTATATTCCCCTACCAATGACATGCAAAGTACATACAAGAAACCTACAAACTAAGACATACATAAACCATTATATATCCGTTACTCCTGCAGAACTCATTTTAATGGGGGAAAAATCGCGTGACTATGCACTTACGTCCTTGCAATCAACCTCCCTTGCTCGACTTAACAAAAATTTGACCTCCAAATTTTAACCCAATAAGAGACCACCAACCGCTTGGATTTAAACATATTAATTATTGATGGGTCAGGGACAATAAGCGTGGGGGTCACACAAATTGCACTATTACTGGCATCTGGTTCCTATTTCAGGGCCATAAATAGAAGATCCCACTAAATTTGAATTATCCTGGCATAAGTTAATGGTGGGACATCGTTTATATAATAACCCACCATGCTCACGCGTTCTTTCTAAGGGGCATGGGGTTTTTTATTTTTTCGGGTCGCTTCCATTTGGCATCCTTCCTGCAAGTACCAATATTCAAGTGTAGGTAGTCCTATTCCTTGCATAAGTCAAAAAGGTGAAATTCCTCTCAACTATCAATTATTACATTGCATAATGTTATATCAAGAGCATATATATACTATTAACTCCACATACTTCCCTAAGATTCCCCCCCTGCCCCGCGCGCGGTAAACCCCCCTACCCCCAATGTCCTACGAATCCTAATTAATCCTGTTAAACCCCTAAACCAGGTAAGGCTCGGCTGACGTATTCAACAAGTATATGCGTGTGTTGATATATAGTGTTAAAAAACTAGATTATATTATATA